GGATGACAGGATTTGAACCCGTGACATTTTGTACCCAAAACAAACGCGCTACCAAGCTGCGCTACATCCCTTTTAATTGTTGTACAGTGTCATTGTAGAGAATCCCTGTCTTGTTTTCCACATCGTTATTTCCTCTATCTATATACAATTTCTCTTGCCATTTCTTCTTTTTGGTCTCATATCTCATATAATAAAAGAATTATATACATATGAAACCTAACGTATAAAAGAATGAATATTTATCGGTAATGCTCAGGAAGAGGGGGTCATCTTTTTCTGTTTTAGGTACAAGTGGATCTCATCTACCGGATCATTGTACATATCCATTTTAGTTAGGGATTCCGCGTACAAATACAAGTGATCTTTAACTACATATGCATCTGATCATATATGTATTCCAATAAAGAAGGAGGATTTTCAATGCGAGATATAAAAACATATCTCTCCGTGGCACCTGTGCTAACTACTCTATGGTTTGGGTCTTTAGCAGGTCTATTGATAGAGATCAATCGTTTATTCCCAGATGCGTTGGTATTCCCCTTTTTTTCATTCTAGTTATTGATATGGGAATGGATGAATGAAGAAGATTAGAGATACAATAAATTCTCTGTGACCAACCCCCCCCTTTTTTTTTCAGTTCTTTAGGATAGGAAGGAAAGAGAAAGAATAAAAGTGGATTGAACCTCAGTCAAACTCGGGTTCAGGATAGAATTAATAGAGGTAGAACAGAAATAGAAATGGGGCTCTAGGGCAGGCTGTTCGAGATCATATAAGATAGTAAATGAAATGCTGGGATTAGGAATAATGAATAGTTAGAAATAATTGTATTACTTATGATTTTATTACTTTATTGATTGCAACGAAATCTTTCATAATTGGATTTCGAGTTAGCAACCTATTTTCTATTTATTTTTCGTTCCTTTCTTCTTCTTCGGTTCGGATCGAAAATAGAAGAATTGAGTGAATCCAAAGGAGGTTCATGGCCAAGGGTAAAGATGTCAGAGGAATAGTTATTTTGCAATGTACCAGTTGTGTCCGAAATGATTTCAATAAAGAATCGCGAGGCACTTCCAGATATATTACTCAAAAGAATCGACACAATACACCTAGTCGATTGGAATTGAGAAAATTCTGTCCTTATTGTTACAAGCATACGATTCATGGGGAGATAAAGAAATAGATCGAACGGAACACGTGTACCATCCTTCCAAGGAACAGGAAGAAATTATATATATATAAACAAATCAAGTCCTATTTCGGTCGGATCCGAAATGAATGAAGAAATGGGATTTTAGAGATAAGGAATAAACCATGGATAAATCCAAGCGACTCTTTCGTAAATCCAAGCGATCTTTTCGTAGGCGTTTGCCCCCAATTGGATCGGGGGATCGAATTGATTATAGAAACATGAGTTTAATTAGTCAATTTATTAGTGAACAGGGAAAAATATTATCTAGACGAGTGAATAGATTGACCTTGAAACAACAACGATTAATTACTATTGCTATAAAACAAGCTCGTATTTTATCTTCGTTACCTTTTCTTAATAATGAGAAACAATTTGAGAAAACCGAGTCGATCCCTAGAACTACTGGTCCTAGAACCAGAAATAAATAGGCCTACTCCTCAATTGAATCAAAACAACTCTAATTGGAATTCAAAATCAGATTGATTGATGTTTTGTTCGAAAAAGCCGAGAGATTTGATTGTTGCGTCGTAATAGAATAAAAAAAAGAATGGGAGAAGAAGAAATCTTTTTTTTTTGAAACGTGTTCGTTCATTCCTACTACTTATCTTATCATATTCATTTCTACTCTACCTTCCCGGAGGTCATTCTCCGGGGAACTCCGTTTAAATCATTCCGGTGAATTCCTTCCAATCTCCTTATTTGATGATCTCATTGGAAATCATGTAAAGACAATTCCTATTTGATATAGCTATTTGTGCAGGTATTTTACGATTAAGAAGCAACTGCCTCTTGTACAGATCATGTATTAATCGACTATAACTATAGGATACCCTATTCTCACGAGTTACTGCATTTATCCGAGTGATCCACAAACGACGAAAATCTCTCTTTCGCCTGCCTCTATCCCGATGAGTGGACACCAAAGCTCTCATTTTCTGTTGAGTAGTAGTTCGAGTAAGTCTTGAATGGGCCCCTCGAAAGGTTGATGCAAATAAACGAATTTTTGTTCGACGTCTCCGAGCTATATATCCTCGTCTAACTCTGGTCATTGAATGAAATTAAACTTTGATGAATAACTAATCGATTTCTTTTCTTTCAGTCATTCTTTTCCCCTCTCCTGGTTTATTAATACCAAAACGGATTCTTCCGATGTATAAAATAAAAATTCCAATGGCTTTTGCTACTATGACCTTCCCAACCACGATTTTTTATTTCTTCCAGGCATTTATTTCACCTCAAAATAAGAAATTTTACCGATATTTGGTATAAAATAGGTATAAAATAAATAGGTAGTAAATGTAAATGGATAAATAAATAAATAGTGGCTTCCATCGTTTCTATGATTACTTCTTAAACGGTGAGGCCCTCTCTATACACCGGAGCCCCTTCCCTCATTTAATCAATGTTATTGGTAACTTGTACAGTTCACACTCTTTGGCTCTACCCATGAATTATCCAGTAATAGGTCTTTTCACAATGAGATCTATTCATACAGTGACGGCATTTAATTATGAAGGTTGGCTAGGTAGCTGACCCTGTTAGTCCGTTCTTGCAAGAGTAGGAGCATAATCTTTCTGCTTCTTAAATACCATTTCCCCCGCTTAATGGATAACCATTTGCTACCAATGGAGAATTGCTTTTCATCTCAAATCGAGGTGATTGGATTTGCACCAATGGAAATCATAAATTCCATACACAATAGAGGTATATGATAGATCTTTATTTTTAGATAGTGAATGGAGTTCTTCCATTCTATCCCATTCATTGGTACTGGTCATTGAGACTGGAAAAATCGTCTCATTTGTTCTAGCTCATGATCTGAACGAGTCGCACATACACCCTAGTACATGTTCCTCGACGCTGAGGACATCCTCGAAGAGCTGGGGATTTCGTGACATTTCTGATTGGCTGTCTTGTGTTTCTAATAAGTTGTTTAATAGTTGGCATGCTGAATCGTATACAGAATGGGCTGGTTTAGATCGATCCTAACCGGATGATTATGAATTACTTCCATTTACTATTTGATTTTACCCGGGTAAGAAAAGAAGATAAAAGATCAAATCACGGTTCATTCGAATTATGATTCGAAATGGAATCACGGATTTATGCGAAATCCCCGGTATTTTCGACCGCTACAAGATCAACAATGCCATGAGCTTGGGCTTCTGCTGCTGACATAAAAACATCTCTTTCCATGTCTTCGGATACAACCCATAAAGGATTGCCCGTTCTTTGTACATAAACCCTTGTGAGGATTTCGCGGAGTTTCAGTAGTTCTTCCGCTTCCAGGATAAATTCTCCTGTGGGTGCCTCATAAAAAGAACTAGCAGGTTGGTGGATCATAACCCTGATGATATAACATAATAAACGATTCCTCTATCTCGCATGATCGGGCGAAAGGAAGGGATAAAGAATAACAAACAAAAAGAAAAAGATAGAATTGAACAACCGTACAGGCATCTTTTGTGCATTGCATACGGCTCTGCAATGGAATTTCTTTTTCCCTTCCATCAAAGAAAGAGACAAATAGAATCCATCAGACCCAGATCGTTGAATGATCCATTTACCATCCTTCCTTTCGTAGGAGTCAAAAAATACTATGATGGTTCCGTTGCTTTATATATTTATCTCGTCTGAGATTCAGCAATCCCAAAGTTTCTTTTTGATCCGATCAAATAAGGAAAAAAGAATCTTTTTTTTCATACTCTTTCATAACATAAATATCGGAAAGAGACTTCTGGTGTGGAAGCAAAAAGGTTTGTGACGCTGAAATGGAACCCCGATACATAAGATCAAATCGGAAATAACCTTTGTTTCATACTACTATCTCGATACATAATCTCATGTTATGAAAAAACGAGAATGGTTTGCTCATATCGAACTCGAAGTGCCATGCTATTATTACTTATTATTTATATTCCATATGGCGAAGGCATAGTCTTCTTTTTCTCTCAAATAAAAAACTCATTGGCGCCAAGCGTGAGGGAATGCTAGACGTTTGGTAATTTCTCCTCCGACCAGGATGAAAGATCCCATTGAAGCGGCTAATCCCATGCATATTGTATGCACATCTGGTGGCACAAATTGCATAGTATCATAAATAGATACTCCTGGTATTACCCATCCGCCGGGAGAGTTTATAAACAAATAAAGATCCCTGGTATCATCCTCTATACTGAGATATACCATGAGACCAACAAGTTGATTCGAGATCTCGCTATCAACCTCTTGGCCTAAAAAAAGTAATCTTTCTCGATAAAGTCGGTTGATTAGGACAAAATTGTATCCTTTAGGAACCGTACACGCACCTTTGGATGCATACGGTTCAAAAAATTAAAATTGCGAAACAAAAAAAGAATCAATGTGTCGATTCCAGCCCTTTTCTCTTTTCGTAGCAGGGTTTTTCCTAACGAAGGGGCTTTTTCTTCCATTTTTCAAGAAACATGAGTTTTGACTTGACTTGCTTCCTTAGAATTCACTGAACTTATCGAACTAACCTCTCATTGATGTATTGTTTCATCGAGATCCAAATCACGATGTAATTTTCTTGTTCCTGAATGGGCCTCTTCAATTCTTTTAGGTTTATGCTCTACTCCGGGTAAAGATCTGCCCGAATTCTATTTGCACATATAGGACAAATAATCTCAGTACCACTTCTTTTTGCTACGACTTCTTTTTTTTTTTTCAATTCGTTTCATGTCTTCCGCCCAATATATGATGTATTCATCATATTACTCCATTGATTGGCAGTATGAGATCACTCATATGGTATAAAGGAATCATTTATGATACGAGTGGTAATCATACATAGATTGCCAATTTGGTATTTTCTGAACGGAGCCTGTATACTTCATTTTATTGGTCCAAGCCAACCATAAATTCTTCTAATTGATAATATGGATCCTCCAATAAATTGATCTAATTGCACTTCACGCTCCGAATTATTGATGGTTCAATCAATCTTTCTTGGGCGAAAGAGAGGATATCTCCATCGGGGGAGAGAACGGGGAAATCCCATATGACCCAATATGTCTGACAAGTCGCACTATACGTCAACCCAAACTGCATCTTCCTCTCCAGGACTCCGAAAAGGTACTTTTGGAACACCAATGGGCATTAAATTAAAGAAAAAGAGGTTAAGTACTATACTTCACTTTGATGTGGAAACGTAACAACGGGTTTATTGTCTTCATAATATTGCCGTTTATCGTATTTTATCCATAGATTCGAAGGTTCATGGAGGAAGACAGAATGAATAAAGAAAAATTCTTACGAATGGATCGTTTGAATGATGAACAAGTATCTATGCATTCGCTCACAAAAAATGGGACCAGCCCCCATTGCGTATTGGTACTTATTGGGTATAGAATAGATCTGCTTCTCTTTGTTCCTACGAACAGAATTGTTCAATTATTACCAACGGAACGGAATAAATATTAACCCTTGCTTCGGGATAATCCACTGAAAAGGTGAGGTCCATAGCATAGTCTTTTCCAATGCGATAAAGTTACATAGTGTCTATTTTTTCTTTGATAAAGGGGTATTTCCATGGGTTTACCTTGGTATCGTGTTCATACCGTCGTATTGAATGATCCCGGTCGGTTGCTTTCTGTCCATATAATGCATACAGCTCTAGTTTCTGGTTGGGCCGGTTCGATGGCTTTATACGAATTAGCAGTTTTTGATCCCTCTGACCCCGTTCTTGATCCAATGTGGAGACAAGGTATGTTCGTTATCCCTTTCATGACTCGTTTAGGAATAAACAATTCATGGGGTGGTTGGAGTATCACAGGAGGAACTATAACGAATCCGGGTATTTGGAGTTACGAAGGTGTGGCCGGGGCACATATTGTGTTTTCTGGCTTGTGCTTCTTAGCAGCTATCTGGCATTGGGTGTATTGGGACCTAGAAATATTCTGTGATGAACGTACGGGAAAACCCTCTTTGGATTTGCCCAAGATCTTTGGAATTCATTTATTTCTCTCAGGGGTGGCTTGCTTTGGGTTTGGCGCATTTCATGTAACAGGCTTGTATGGTCCTGGAATATGGGTGTCCGATCCTTATGGCCTAACCGGAAAAGTACAATCTGTAAATCCAGCGTGGGGCGCGGAAGGTTTTGATCCTTTTGTTCCGGGAGGAATAGCCTCTCATCATATTGCAGCGGGGACATTGGGCATATTAGCGGGTCTATTCCATCTTAGTGTCCGCCCGCCCCAACGTCTATACAAAGGATTACGTATGGGCAATATTGAAACGGTCCTTTCCAGTAGTATCGCTGCTGTCTTTTTTGCAGCTTTCGTTGTTGCTGGAACTATGTGGTATGGTTCAGCAACTACCCCGATCGAATTATTTGGTCCCACTCGTTATCAGTGGGATCAGGGATACTTCCAGCAAGAAATATATCGAAGGGTTGGTGCCGGGCTAGCCGAAAATCTGAGTTTGTCGGAAGCTTGGTCTAAAATTCCCGAAAAATTAGCTTTTTATGATTACATCGGTAATAATCCGGCGAAAGGGGGATTATTCAGAGCAGGCTCAATGGATAACGGGGATGGAATAGCTGTTGGATGGTTAGGACACCCCATCTTTAGAGATAAAGAAGGGCATGAGCTTTTTGTACGTCGTATGCCTACTTTTTTTGAAACATTTCCAGTAGTTTTGGTAGACGGAGACGGAATTGTGAGAGCCGATGTTCCTTTTAGAAGGGCAGAATCAAAGTATAGTGTCGAACAGGTAGGTGTAACTGTTGAGTTCTATGGTGGCGAACTCAATGGAGTCAGTTATAGTGATCCCGCTACTGTGAAAAAATATGCTAGACGTGCCCAATTGGGTGAAATTTTTGAATTAGATCGTGCTACTTTGAAATCCGATGGTGTTTTTCGTAGCAGTCCAAGAGGTTGGTTCACTTTTGGACATGCTACGTTTGCTTTGCTCTTCTTTTTCGGACACATTTGGCATGGCGCTAGAACCCTGTTCAGAGATGTTTTTGCTGGTATTGACCCAGATTTGGATGCTCAAGTGGAATTTGGGGCATTCCAAAAACTTGGAGATCCAACTACAAAGAGACAAGTAGTCTGATACAACATTGCTCTGGTATCTTTCGCCTCTATTTGATTTTTTTTTGATTTGACATAAGGGATTGTAGAAATCTTGATTTTCATCATCGCCTTTTCTTTGACTCTTGCCCTTTCTTTATCTGGGAAATGATCCCAAATGAATAGGTGTGGAAGCTATAATTGTAAACCACGATCGAATCTATGGAAGCATTGGTTTATACATTCCTGTTAGTCTCGACTTTAGGGATCATTTTTTTCGCTATCTTTTTTCGAGAACCGCCTAAGGTTCCGACTAAAAAGATGAAATGATTTTTCATTATCTCAATTGAAGTAATGAGCCCCCCAATATGGGGGGTTCATTATTTCAACTAGTCCCCGTGTTCCTCGAATGGATCTCTTAGTTGTTGAGAGGGTTGCCCAAAAGCGGTATATAAGGCGTACCCAGTAAAGCTTACAAGTGAACCAGATATGGAGATGGCGACTAGGGTTGCTGTTTCCATTATTAGATAATTTCAAGACCACGATCGATCTACGCTACGATAAGATCGTTTATTTACAACGAAATAGTATACAAAGTCAACAGATCTCAACCAATGCAATAGGATTTATGGCTACACAAACCGTTGAGGGTAGTTCTAGATCTGGGCCAAGACGAACTATTACAGGGGATTTATTGAAACCATTGAATTCGGAATATGGTAAAGTGGCTCCTGGATGGGGAACTACCCCCTTCATGGGTGTCGCAATGGCTCTATTTGCGATATTCCTATCTATTATTTTGGAGATTTATAATTCTTCCGTTTTACTGGATGGAATTTCAATGAGTTAGGTCCCATAAGAACCATGAAGTCCTAGCTTTTCAATCCAAAATGAATCACTTAGGACTCGGATTTCTAGGCCATTCTGGTAGTTCGACCGTGGAATTCCGTTGTTTCGGTATTTCCGGAATATGAGTGTGTGACTTGTTATAATTGATCCTATTGATAGTACAGAGAATAGGTCTGTCATCTCGATAGAGATGGTTCTACCTCGTCGGATATTCATTCTAGTATCTGGAGCACGGAATATATGGAATAGATCAAGAAATATTTGAACTATGATTCATACCTACTATTCAGACCTCGCGACCGGACTCCAACAAATTTTCAAACAACGAGTCATAAATCGAACGATTTTTCTTCCTTCAGAATTATGCTTATTTTGACCGAAGGACCAATGTTTCTATGGATTTTTAGTCATTCCATCCATTCATTGAATAAGTGATGATCAAATGGTTCTTACTCAGAGAATCTTTGGGCTTAGCTTGGGCGCTTTATTGAATCATCGTGGTTCTAGTATGAATCTGAGGTTTCAATCGATTCATAGGGTCTCCACAAGAGAATTCCTATCAATAGTAAACAAAACATATAGTAAATCCGTATTACGCACAAACAAAAACAACAAATCCAAAATAAAATAAATAGGGGAAGAGAAGATTCAAGAGGCCTGTAACGATCAACATAAAGACGAATGAGCCAACTTGATATTTTGGCATTATCATCACAAAGAAGAGATTCCGGATTTTGGTTCCTTCACTTCGTATCTTCAGGGACGATTGAATCAAGTGGCTAAGAAGTTTCAAACTTTCTATTACATATCCGTTGCAACCACTATTTGGGTGTTTTTGCTTGAGCCGTACGAGATGAAATTCTCATATACGGTTCTCAGAGGGGGAGTCTCTTTGGTTTACCTATCTCAATAAAGTATATGATTGGTTCGAGGAGCGTCTCGAGATTCAGGCGATTGCAGATGATATAACTAGTAAATATGTTCCTCCTCATGTCAACATATTTTATTGTCTAGGAGGGATCACACTTACTTGTTTTTTAGTACAAGTAGCTACCGGTTTTGCTATGACTTTTTACTATCGTCCGACCGTTACAGAGGCTTTTGCCTCTGTTCAATACATAATGACTGAAGCCAACTTTGGTTGGTTAATCCGATCAGTTCATCGATGGTCAGCAAGTATGATGGTGCTAATGATGATCCTACACGTATTTCGTGTGTATCTCACAGGTGGATTTAAAAAACCTCGCGAATTGACTTGGGTTACAGGTGTGATTTTGGCTGTATTGACTGCATCTTTTGGTGTAACTGGTTATTCTTTACCTCGGGACCAAATTGGTTATTGGGCAGTAAAAATCGTGACAGGCGTACCTGAAGCTATTCCTGTAATAGGATCGCCTTTGGTAGAGTTATTACGTGGAAGTGCTAGTGTCGGTCAATCCACTTTGACTCGTTTTTATAGTTTACACACTTTTGTATTACCTCTTCTTACTGCCGTATTTATGTTAATGCACTTTCCAATGATACGTAAGCAAGGTATTTCAGGTCCTTTATAGAGAAGACAGATCATAGATATTTGTAATCGATCATATATCATTTCGGGGAGGAGCAATAGTATTTCATTGCTACAAATATGTATTATTGAAAAGAATAAGACATGTTATTTGGATATTTCCCTTCAACTAACTCCGAAGTCTTGTATTCTTTATTTGATACGAATAGTTGAAGTGGATTCTCCGAAGAGAAGATGGATTATGGGAGTGTGTGACTTGAACTATTGATTGGGCCATGCAGATATATGATTTTATCTGTCGCATTGGAATTCACAACCAAATGTGTCTCTGTTCCAACCACCGCGTAAGTCTCCCTACAGAGGATAGGCTGGTTCGCTTGAGGAGAATCTTTTCTATGATCAGACCCGAATTATGTTGTG